GTTAATGTAGCTTACATAAAGCGTGGCACTGAAAATGCTAAGACAGATTTTAAAATATCTCATAAACACAAAGGCTTGGTCCTGGTCTTGCTATTAATTTTTACTACGCTTACACATGCAAGTATCTGCACCCCCGTGAAAATGCCCTTTACTACCCTCAAGTAGAACAGGAGCAGATATCAGGCACTTATATAGCCAAAGACATCTTGTTTAACCACACCCCCAAGGGAGCTCAGCAGTGATAAACATTGAACATAAGCGACACAAGCTTGAATCAGCGATAGTTAACAGAGTCGGTAAATCTCGTGCCAGCCACCGCGGTTATACGAGAGACTCAAATTAATCTAATCGGCCCAAAGAGTGGTTAGGAGCGTAAATCAAATAGGGCTAAAAACTAACCCCGCTGTCGTACGCAAAGGTTAAAAAAAGCACAACACCGAAAGCAACCCTACAAAAACACCACTGAACCCACGACAGCTAGGACACAAACTGGGATTAGATACCCCACTATGCCTAGCCATAAACTTTGACCCACATCCGCCCGAGTACTACGAGCAACAGCTTAAAACTTAAAGGACTTGGCGGTGCTCTACACCCCCTAGAGGAGCCTGTTCTATAATCGATAATCCACGATAAACCTCACCGCTTATTGCCAATACAGCCTATATACCACCGTCTAGCCCACCCTTTAAAGGGTAAAAAGTAGGCAAAATTATATACATAAGAACGTCAGGTCAAGGTGTAGCAAATAAAGCGGGAAGAAATGGGCTACATTTTCTAACCTAGAAAACACGGAAAAGTCTATGAAACAAGACTACGAAGGAGGATTTAGCAGTAAAAAGAAAAAAGAGCGTTCTTTTTAAACCGGCAATGGAGCGCGCACACACCGCCCGTCACCCTCTTCAGGTACTATTTAATATTAAATAAACAGACAGAAAAAGAAGAAGAGGCAAGTCGTAACATGGTAAGTTTACCGGAAGGTGAACTTGGAACATCAACTTATAGCTTAATTAAAGCATCTTGCTTACACCGAGAAAATACCTGTTAAACTCAGGTTAAATTGAGTAATAATTCTAGCCAAGACAATTTTAACCTTCTAGAAAAACAAATAAACCATTTAATTAAATAGTATAGGCGATAGAAATTTTTTATGCGCAACAGAAGAAGTACTGTAGAGGAAAGATGAAATAAAACTGAAATAAATAACAAAAACAAGAAAAAGAAAAGACTAACCCTTCTACCTTTTGCATAATGGTCTAGTAAGTCTAACCTAGCAAAAAGAAGTAAAGTCAGCCCCCCCGAAACTAGACGAGCTACTTAAAAACAGCAGTTAGAGCTAACCCGTCTCTGTGGCAAAAGAGTGGGATGATTTTTAAGTAGAGGTGAAAAGCCTAACGAGCCTAGTGATAGCTGGTTGCTTGAGAAATGAATATTAGTTCAGCTTAAAGCGCTTCAAATTTTATAAGAATAAAAATAGCACTTTAAAGTTAGTTAATAGAGGTACAGCTCTATTAACAAAGGACACAACCTATATTATGAATAAAGATTATATTAATTAAAGAACTTAACCGTGTAGGCCCAAAAGCAGCCACCATCAGAAAGCGTCAAAGCTCAGTTTTATATTAACCCTTATTATCCGAATAAAAGAATCTAAACTCACAAGACATATCAAGCCTATCTACTAAGTAGATGAGTTTATACTAGAATGAGTAACAAGAAAACATTCTCTTCATGCAAGCGTAAATCAGAACGAAAGAATCACTGATAATTAACGACCATAAATATTTAACATACAAGAAAGACATATTAAGACAACCGTTAACCCGACACAGGAGCATCCAAGAAGATTAAAAGATTAAAAAGGAACTCGGCAACCAAGAATTTCGCCTGTTTACCAAAAACATCGCCTCTTGACACACATAATATAAGAGGTCCCGCCTGCCCAGTGATAAATTTTAACGGCCGCGGTATCATGACCGTGCAAAGGTAGCGTAATCACTTGTCTTTTAAATAAAGACCTGTATGAAAGGCAAAACGAAAATTCAACTGTCTCTTTAATTCGATCAGTAAAATTAACCCCTCCGTGCAGAAGCGGAGATAGCTATATAAGACGAGAAGACCCTATGGAGCTTTAAACACAAAATTAACTACAATAACACCCTTAACCAACAGGCAAAAAATATAAACATGTAGCCATAATCTGAGTTTTCGGTTGGGGCGACCACGGAAGAAAGAAGATCCTCCGAGATAAGCAACTTAGAGCAACACTTCAAAGACTAAAACATTTGTTATAAATGATCCACTAAGTGACCAACGAACCAAGTTACCCTAGGGATAACAGCGCAATCCTTTCTAAGAGTCCATATCGACGAATGGGTTTACGACCTCGATGTTGGATCAGGACACCCAAATGGTGCAACCGCTATTAAAGGTTCGTTTGTTCAACGATTAAAGTCCTACGTGATCTGAGTTCAGACCGGAGTAATCCAGGTCAGTTTCTATCTATAATAAAATTTTTTCTAGTACGAAAGGACCGAGAAAATAGAGCCTCTTAAAGATAAAGCTCTCACGCCACTGAAGACAAATCAAGTCAACATAAAAATATACCCCAAGGTAAGGACAAGTTAAGATGGCAGAGCCCGGTAATTGCAAAAGGTCTAAGCCCTTTCCGCCAGAGGTTCAACTCCTCTTCTTAACTATGTACCTTATTTCTATAGTCTTAAACCCATTACTATACATCGTACCAGTCCTGTTAGCCGTAGCATTCCTAACCCTTGTTGAACGAAAAGTACTAGGGTATATACAACTACGAAAGGGCCCCAATGTTGTTGGCCCAATAGGCCTTCTTCAACCAATTGCAGACGGTTTAAAACTATTTATTAAAGAACCAGTTCGACCATCAACAGCATCACAAACCCTATTTCTTGTTATACCCACAATGGCACTAACCCTGGCACTTATAATTTGACTCCCTCTGCCTATGCCATTTATACTGTCAAACTTGAACCTTGGGGTCCTTTTTCTACTAGCCCTATCAAGCCTAGCCGTATATTCAATTTTAGGCTCAGGCTGATCCTCAAACTCAAAATATGCCCTAATTGGAGCACTTCGAGCAGTAGCACAAACGATCTCGTATGAGGTTACCCTAGGCCTTATTCTATTATGCCTTATTTTAATAACGGGAGGCTTCATACTGACGGCCTTTAATACTACACAAGAAGCAATTTGGTTTATTGTTCCAGCATGACCCATAGCAATAATATGATTTATTTCTACTCTGGCAGAAACAAATCGAGCCCCATTTGACCTCACAGAAGGAGAATCCGAACTTGTATCAGGATTTAACGTAGAATATGCGGGGGGGCCGTTTGCCTTATTTTTCCTAGCAGAATATTCTAATATTTTACTAATAAACACCCTGTCAGCCATCCTATTTTTAGGACCAACGGTAAACCACCTTCAGCCAGAGATCTTGACAGTTAATCTCATAATTAAGGCATCAGCACTTTCAGTTGTATTTTTATGAGTACGAGCATCCTACCCACGATTCCGATATGATCAGCTAATACACCTAATTTGAAAAAACTTTTTACCATTCACGCTTGCAATAACACTATTACATATTTCCATTCCAATTATGATAACGAGCATCCCACCTTTATCTTAGGACATGTGCCCGAAAGATAGGAGTTACTTTGATAGAGTGACCAATAGAGGTTCAAATCCTCTCATCTCCTGATAAAAAATAGGACTCGAACCTACCCCTAGGAGATCAAAACCCCTTGTGCATCCACTACACCACTTTTTAAGTAAAATAAGCTAAATAAGCTTTCGGGCCCATACCCCAAATATGTTGGTGAAAACCCTTCTTTTACTAATGAGCCCCTATGCACTATCAATATTAATATCAAGCCTAGCTATAGGAACGATTATTACACTATCTAGCACCCACTGGTTCCTTGCTTGAATAGGACTAGAAATTAATACACTAGCCATTATCCCACTTATAACTAAAATACACCACCCACGAGCCACAGAATCTGCAACAAAATATTTCTTAACACAGGCCACAGCTTCTGCTTTACTTCTATTTTCTGCCGCTATAAACGCATGAATAACAGGAGAATGAACTATTATAAACATAAATAGCTATACTCCTACAACAATCTTAACCATTGCCCTAGCTATTAAACTAGGAATTGCCCCATTTCACCTCTGACTACCAGACGTCATACAAGGACTCGACATAATAACATGCCTAATCCTCTCAACATGACAAAAACTTGCCCCAATAGCCCTATTAATTTTAACAAGCCACCAACTAAATACCAACTTATTAACCCTAATAGCCCTCGCATCCGCAATCACGGGGGGGTGGGGAGCCCTAAATCAAACTCAAATACGGAAAATCATGGCATACTCATCTATTGCACACCTTGGATGAATAACGCTGGTTATCTCATTTGCCCCAGGCCTGGCGCTGTTGAATTTAATAATCTACCTTCTAATAACCTCATCTATATTTATAATACTAATAACCCTAAACGCCACAAACATAAATAAACTGTCAATCTCCTGACTAAAAACACCAACTCTGGCAGCCTCAATAATAGCCGGCCTCCTCTCCCTCGGGGGCCTACCCCCTCTCTCAGGGTTTTTACCAAAGTGATTAATTCTACAAGAAATGACTAAACACCACCTAGGGGCCCTCTCTGCCGTAATAGCCCTATCAGCCCTACTAAGTCTTTTTTTTTACCTTCGACTCTCGTATATAATCTCAATAACCTCCCCACCTAACATCTCAAACGCTAACTTAGCCTGGCGAAATAAAAACAACCTGTCACTTATTAACCCAATTTTAATTGTGTTGTCCACTATACTTATGCCAATCATACCCATACTGCTATAAGGAAACCAAAGACTTAGGATAATAAGACCAAAGGCCTTCAAAGCCTTCAGCAGAAGTTAAAATCTTCTAGTCTTTGATAAGACCTGCAGGACTCTACCCTACATCTTCTGAATGCAACCCAGACACTTTAATTAAGCTAAGACCTTCTAGACTAGCAGGCTTTTACCCTACGACCTTTTAGTTAACAGCTAAACACTCAAGCATCGAGCTTTAGTCTACTTCTCCCGCTTGTTGGGGGAAAAAAGCGGGAGAAGCCCCGGCAGAAGCTATCCTGCTCTTTAAAATTTGCAATCTTATATGCTGAACATCACGAGGCTTGATAAAAAAAGGACTCTAACCTTTATAACAGGGGCTACAACCTTGCACCTACTTCGGCCATTTTACCAGTGATAATCACTCGATGACTATTTTCTACCAACCACAAAGACATTGGCACCCTTTACTTAATCTTTGGTGCTTGAGCCGGCATAGTAGGAACAGCACTTAGCCTGCTTATCCGAGCCGAACTTAGTCAGCCTGGTGCGCTCCTAGGAGATGACCAGATTTATAACGTCATTGTTACAGCCCATGCCTTTGTAATAATTTTCTTCATGGTAATGCCCGTAATAATTGGAGGATTTGGAAACTGGCTCGTTCCACTGATAGTCGGGGCCCCTGATATGGCCTTTCCACGGATAAATAATATAAGTTTCTGACTGCTCCCCCCCTCATTCCTACTCCTACTTGCCTCGTCAGGGGTTGAGGCAGGGGCAGGTACCGGATGAACAGTTTACCCGCCCCTGGCGGGGAACCTTGCCCACGCAGGCGCCTCAGTTGACCTAACAATCTTCTCTCTTCACCTGGCAGGAGTGTCCTCGATTCTAGGGGCTATTAACTTTATTACAACATCAATTAACATAAAACCCCCATCAATAACACAATATCAAACCCCACTATTTGTATGATCTGTACTAATTACCGCCATTCTCTTACTCCTTTCTTTGCCAGTACTAGCAGCAGGTATTACTATACTCCTCACAGATCGAAACTTAAACACTACGTTCTTTGACCCCGCTGGAGGAGGGGATCCTGTGCTCTATCAGCACCTATTCTGGTTTTTCGGCCACCCCGAAGTCTATATTCTTATTCTTCCAGGCTTTGGCATGATCTCGCACATTGTAACCTATTACTCAGCTAAAAAAGAACCCTTCGGATACATGGGCATGGTTTGAGCAATGATGTCAATTGGCCTTCTAGGCTTCATTGTGTGAGCCCATCACATGTTTACGGTAGACCTAAATGTGGACACACGAGCATATTTCACATCCGCTACAATAATCATTGCCATTCCAACAGGAGTAAAAGTCTTTAGCTGATTAGCAACCATGCACGGAGGCTCAATTAAATGAGATGCCGCCATATTATGGGCCCTTGGGTTTATTTTCCTGTTTACTGTAGGGGGACTTACTGGCATTGTGCTGGCAAACTCGTCCCTAGACATTGTCCTACATGATACCTATTATGTCGTAGCACACTTTCACTACGTATTGTCTATAGGAGCCGTATTTGCCATTATAGGGGGATTTGTCCACTGGTTCCCGCTTTTCTCCGGATATACTCTTCACCCTGTCTGATCAAAAGTTCACTTTGGCGTAATATTTCTAGGGGTAAACCTTACGTTTTTTCCACAACACTTTCTGGGCCTGGCTGGCATGCCACGACGATACTCCGACTACCCAGACGCATACACCCTTTGAAATACAATCTCATCTATTGGGTCTCTGATCTCCCTTGTTGCCGTGATTATAATAATGTTTATCATCTGAGAAGCCTTTGCCTCAAAACGAGAAGTAATAACAACAGAGCTTTCATCTACAAACATCGAATGACTGCACGGATGCCCTCCACCATACCACACATTCGAAGAACCATCATTTGTTCAAGCCCGAACCGGCTAGCAAGAAAGGAAGGAGTTGAACCCCCTTTGGCTAATTTCAAGTCAGCCGTATAACCAATCTACCACTTTCTTTAAGATGTTAGTAAAAATATTACGAGGCCTTGTCAAGGCCTTATTGCTAGTTAAAATCTTGTACATCTTGTATGGCACATCCATCACAATTAGGCTTTCAAGACGCAGCATCACCTATTATAGAAGAACTACTACACTTTCACGACCACGCACTAATGGCCGTTTTTTTAATTAGCACACTGGTACTTTATATTATTACAACAATAATAACCACGAAACTTACGAACACTAACGCCATAGACGCCCAAGAAATTGAGATAGTATGAACAATCATGCCTGCAATTATCTTGATTGTTATTGCCCTCCCATCCCTACGAATTTTATACCTAATAGATGAAATTAGCGACCCACACCTAACGGTCAAAGCAATTGGACACCAATGATACTGAAGCTACGAGTTTACAAATTATGAAGATTTAATGTTTGACTCCTATATGTTGCCGACCCAAGACCTTACCCCCGGACAATTCCGTCTCCTAGAAGTTGATAACCGAATAGTAGTCCCAATAGAGTCCCCAATTCGAATGCTTATCTCCGCAGAGGATGTCCTTCACTCCTGGGCAGTTCCGTCCATAGGGGTAAAAACAGACGCCATCCCAGGACGACTTAACCAAACAACCTTTATTGCATCCCGGCCAGGGGTATTCTATGGGCAATGCTCAGAAATCTGCGGGGCCAACCATAGCTTTATACCGATTGTAGTAGAGGCAACACCACTAAGCTACTTCCAAAAATGATCTTCATCAATACTAGAAGCGTCATTAAGAAGCTTTCACGGAGAAGCAATAGCCTTTTAAGCTAAAGACCGGTGGCCACCAACCACCCTTAATGACATGCCACAACTCAACCCTGGCCCATGATTTTCTATTTTCCTGACATCATGAATTATTTATCTAATTGTCCTTACAGCCAAAATTAATAACTTTAAATACCAAAACGAGCCAACGCCGCAAAACACTAAAAAAGAAAAAACACAACCATGAGACTGACCATGAATTTAAGCTTTTTTGACCAATTTATAAGCCCTGTAATATTTGGAGTTCCTCTAATAGGACTGGCCCTGATACTCCCCTGATTACTATTCCCAAAGACCTCAGACCACTGACTAAACAACCGATTATCAACAACGCAGGCCTGATTCTTCAGCACATTTACAAAACAACTTATACTCCCAATCAACGCCAAGGGCCACACCTGATCCCTACTCCTCGCTTCTCTTATAATATTTTTGATCACTCTTAACCTACTAGGCCTGCTGCCATATACATTTACCCCTACAACCCAGCTCTCTTTAAACCTAGGCCTCGCAGTCCCACTATGACTTGCCACAGTACTAACCGGGCTTCGAAACCAAACAACCCACGCCCTAGGACATATGCTCCCAGAAGGCACCCCAACACCCCTAATTCCAGTACTAATTGTCATCGAAACAATTAGCCTTTTTATCCGCCCCCTGGCCCTAGGCGTACGACTAACAGCCAACCTAACAGCAGGCCACTTGCTTATTCAACTAATTTCTACAGCCGTCTTAGTCCTAATGCCCCTAATACCAACAGTCTCTGTATTAACAATAATTGTTTTATTCTTACTAACACTCCTAGAGGTCGCAGTAGCCATGATCCAGGCTTACGTCTTTGTCCTTCTACTAAGCCTCTATTTACAAGAAAACGTCTAATGGCACACCAAGCACACGCCTATCATATAGTAGACCCAAGCCCTTGACCCCTTACAGGAGCCATTGCAGCCCTTCTCCTAACCTCTGGCTTAGCAATATGGTTTCACTTTGGATCAATAACCCTAATAACATTAGGACTAGTAATTATACTCCTAACCATACTCCAGTGATGACGAGACATCATTCGAGAAGGCACATTTCAAGGGCACCACACTTCCCCCGTACAAAAAGGGCTTCGATACGGAATAATCTTGTTTATTACATCAGAAGTCTTCTTTTTCTTAGGGTTTTTCTGAGCATTTTACAACTCTAGCCTCGCCCCAACTCCAGAGCTAGGGGAATGCTGACCCCCTACCGGGATCACACCCCTAGACCCATTTGAAGTTCCTCTGCTGAACACCGCTGTACTTCTGGCCTCTGGCGTAACAGTAACATGAACCCACCACAGCATCATACAAGGAGACCGAAAAGAGGCTATTCAATCTCTATCTCTAACGATTATCCTAGGACTATACTTTACCGCCCTCCAGGCCATGGAGTATTATGAAGCCCCCTTTACAATTGCAGACGGTGTCTACGGCTCAACCTTTTTTGTTGCAACAGGATTCCACGGCTTACATGTTATTATCGGGTCTTTGTTCCTCTCTGTCTGCCTTTTCCGACAAATTAGCTTTCACTTTACATCAAACCACCACTTTGGCTTCGAGGCAGCAGCGTGATATTGACACTTTGTAGACGTAGTTTGATTATTCTTATACGTATCCATTTACTGATGAGGATCATGTCTTTTTAGTACAACCAGTATAAATGACTTCCAATTATTAGACCTTAGTTAGAGCCTAAGAAAAGACAATGAACTTAATCACACTAATGCTAGTTTTTACCACAACGCTATCAGTGATCCTCCTCACCGTTGGATTCTGACTTCCTCAAAATAACCCGGACACAGAAAAACTCTCACCATACGAATGCGGCTTTGACCCTCTTGGCTCGGCTCGACTACCATTTTCAATCCGATTCTTCTTAATTGCCATCCTTTTCTTGCTTTTTGACCTCGAAATTGCCCTTCTTCTACCGACCCCTTGAGCATCACAAATATCCCCAACCAGTACACTGCTCTGATCAACAACTATTCTGATTCTCCTTACGCTAGGGCTGGTGTATGAGTGGCTACAAGGCGGCCTAGAATGGGCTGAATAGGTATTTAATCTAAATAAGAATATTGATTTCGACTCAGTAAATTTTGGTTAAACCCCAAAAATACTTTATGTCATCAGCATTATTTACAGCTATATCGGCATTTACACTGGGTGCTACCGGATTAATGCTTCACCGAATACACTTTTTATCCGCTCTTCTCTGCCTAGAAGGGATAATACTTGCAATATTTCTTGCAATCTCCGTATGAGCAACACAAATAAATACCGGATACCACTTCTCAGTGCCCATACTTCTATTAACTATGTCAGCATGCGAGGCAAGCACTGGACTCGCCCTTATAGTAGCTACAACTCGAACCCACGGAACAGACCATTTAAAAAACTTAAACCTACTGCAATGCTAAAAATCTTTATTTCAACCATCATACTCCTTCCACTGGCGTGATTAGCTAGCCCTAAATGACTGTGAACCCACTTCTTAGCAAACAGCTCTATTATTGCAATGATAAGCCTCATATGACTTAACCTCCCATTCGAATTCTCCGCTTCTACAAGCACGTGTATGCTGATAGACCAAATTTCATCCCCTTTACTAGTATTAACATGCTGACTCCTCCCCCTTATAACGCTAGCCAGCCAGAATCACTTGAAAAACAGCCCCTTGCCACGACAGCGAACCTATCTAATTATGCTTACCCTCCTGCAAGCCTCCCTAATCGTTGCCTTCTCTTCTACAGAACTCACCCTATTTTACATCGCCTTCGAAGCCACCCTAATCCCAACACTGATTATTATCACACGCTGAGGCAATCAAACTGAACGGCTAAATGCAGGCACGTATTTTCTATTTTATACACTAGCAGGCTCCTTGCCCCTATTAGTCGCACTACTCACTATTCAAAACTCTTCAGGGTCACTTTCCCTTACTCTACTAAATATAAAAGACCTAATAATGACACAAACGTACACTGATAAAATTTTATGGCTCGCCTGCCTATTAGCTTTTATAGTTAAAATACCACTCTACGGCACTCATCTATGACTACCTAAAGCCCACGTAGAAGCACCTGTCGCCGGGTCAATAATCCTAGCAGCAGTATTACTCAAGCTTGGAGGATATGGCATTATTCGAATTACTATAATTCTTACCCCATTAACAAAAGAAATAGCACACCCGTTTATAATTCTAGCCTTATGAGGGATCGTGATAACGAGCCTAATTTGCATACGACAAACAGACCTTAAATCACTAATTGCATACTCGTCTGTAAGCCACATAGGCCTAGTCATCGCCGCTATTATAATCCAAACACCGTGAAGCCTAACAGGGGCTATTGTCCTAATAATCTCACACGGGCTTATTTCATCAGCCCTATTTTGCCTGGCAAACCTAAATTATGAACGAACACACAGTCGAACTCTATTATTAGTTCGGGGGGCCCAGGCAGTCCTACCACTAACGGCAACCTGGTGACTCATTGCAAATTTATCAAACATAGCACTTCCCCCAACGCTAAATCTCTGAGGAGAGCTGACAATCATGGTCTCGCTGTTTAACTGGTCACCCTGAACAATCTTAATCACTGGCTTGGGGGCCTTAATTACTGCCTCTTATACCCTATACATATTCTTAATAACACAACGAGGCCCAACCCCCCCACATCTTGGCCAAATTAGCCCATCTCACACTCGAGAACACTTCTTACTTGTAATACACCTAGCCCCTATACTCCTACTAATTCTTAAACCCGCTATTATTTCAGGGACATTTTCATGTGCGTATAATTTTAAAAAAAATATTAGATTGTGATTCTAAAAATGAGGGTTAAATCCTCTCTACACACCAAGAAGAGTTATGAAACACAGAGACTGCTAATTATCTGGACCTAGAGTTAAAGTCTTTAGTCTTCTTAGCTTTTAAAGGATAATAGTGATCCATTGGTTTTAGGAGCCAAATACTCCTGGTGCAACTCCAAGTAAAAGCTATGAACCAAGCACTAATATTCAACTCCTCATTCATTTTTTCACTCACCCTCCTGGTTTTACCTTTAATAATAACATGTTTTGTACGGACGCCAAAAACATGGCCGACTTTGGTAAAAACCTCAGTAAAATGTTCTTTTTTCCTAAGCCTCTTACCCATGCTAATTTTCATAAACTCAGGATTAGAGTCAACAACGGTCAGCTTCTCATGAATAACGATCTATAACTTTAACATTCCATCTAGCATAAAAATTGACCAATACTCCGTGTTATTTTCTCCTATCGCCTTATTTGTTACATGGTCAATCTTGGAGTTTGCAATCTGGTATATGCACTCAGATAAAGAAATCAACCGCTTCTTTAAATACCTATTAACATTCTTATTAGCAATAATAATCCTTGTCTCAGCCAATAATATGTTCCAGCTCTTTATTGGGTGAGAAGGAGTAGGAATCATGTCCTTCCTACTAATTGGCTGATGACATGCCCGAGCAGATGCTAATACCGCTGCTATACAGGCAGTAATATATAACCGAGTAGGCGACATTGGATTAATCCTGGCAATGGCTTGATTATCTACAAACCTAAACTCATGGGAACTCCAACAAATATTTACCCTCTTCAACAAAGACTCAATTCTCCCGCTCCTGGGCCTAATTCTGGCGGCAATAGGAAAGTCCGCTCAATTTGGGCTCCACCCGTGACTCCCAGCCGCCATAGAAGGCCCTACCCCAGTTTCTGCCCTGCTACACTCGAGCACTATAGTAGTAGCCGGTATTTTTCTACTAATCCGATTTCACCCGATAATTGAACAAAGCAAACCCGCACTCTCAATCTGTCTGTGCCTTGGGGCCCTAACAACAGTATTCACGGCCACATGTGCCCTCACGCAAAATGATATTAAAAAAATCGTAGCATTTTCTACATCAAGCCAACTAGGCCTAATAATGGTAACAATTGGCCTAAACCAACCACAGCTGGCCTTCTTTCATATCTGCACACACGCCTTTTTTAAGGCAATACTATTCTTATGCTCGGGGTCAATTATCCACAGCCTAAACGATGAACAAGACATCCGAAAAATAGGAGGATTACAAAAAATGCTTCCGATCACTACCACTTGTCTGACCATTGGAAGCTTGGCCCTTACAGGAACCCCCTACCTCTCAGGCTTCTTTTCTAAAGATGCCATTATTGAGTCAATAAACACCTCAAGTCTGAATTCACTCGCCTTAATTTTAACACTTATCGCAACTTCTTTTACCGCCATTTATAGCTTTCGAATTATTTTTTTCTCTTCAATAGACACCCCCCGATCTTCCTCAGTAACCCCTATTAATGAAAATAACCATCTAGTAACTAACCCTATTACTCGACTAGCCTGAGGAAGCATTATTGCCGGTATATTAATTATTTTCTGCACCCTTCCAATAAAAACACAAGTCCTCACTATGCCAATAACTTTAAAACTGATAGCCCTCCTTGTTACAATCCTTGGCCTTCTCATAGCGATTGATATCTCAAACTTTTCATCTAAACACAAGACAAACGCCCACACTTTTACAAATATACTAGCCTTTTTTCCTATCATTTTTCATCGATTTTCCCCAAAAGCAAAGCTGAACTTCGGACAAAATATTTCAACGCACATTACAGACATGCTGTGATACGAAAAAACAGGGCCAAAGGGGGTGTCAACCCAAATGCTGCCGCCTGTCAAAACCACTACAAATCTCCAATCTGGCTTGATTAAAATATATATATTAATATTTCTAGTTAATATCCTATTAATTCTGCTAGTATCTTACAGCCCGTAGGGCCCCCCGCGACACCCCCCGCGTCACCTCCAACACTACAAATAGAGTCAAAAGAAGCGCCCACCCCACAATAACCAACAGGGGCCCCCCTAAAGCATATATTCCCCCCACCCCCCCTCAATCGAACCCAACTGCCTCAAGGTCAACACAAGGCCCACTAAACAAGTACTCAACAGAATAATTACAACCAAACCATAAACCACCAAAAAATAAGGAAACTACATATATGCACACATACAATACCACAGATCAACTACCTCACGCCTCAGGATAAGGCTCAGCTGCGAGAGAAGCAGAATACGCAAAAACAACCATCATCCCCCCCAAATAAATCAACAGTAATACCAAAGACAAAAAAGACACCCCAAAATCTACCAGTAAACAACACCCGCTAATAGAGGCAAGAATTAACCCAAAAGCCGCAAAATAAGGAGACGGGTTAGAAGCCACAGCAATCAAACCAACTAAAACACCGATTATTGATAAAAACCCTAAATAAATCATTATTCTTACCTGGATTCTAACCAAGACCCCTGACCTGAAAAATCAATGTTGTATTCAACTATAAAAACAATGGCCCACATCATACGAAAAACTCACCCTCTACTAAAAATTATTAACGGCTCATTTATTGACCTTCCAACGCCATCTAATATCTCATACTGATGGAACTTTGGCTCTCTTCTAGGAGTATGCCTAATTACACAAATCCTCACAGGCCTCTTCCTAGCAATACACTATACAGCAGACACACAATCAGCATTTTCATCTGTTACTCACATTTGCCGAGATGTAAACTACGGCTGGCTAGTGCGAAACATCCACGCTAACGGGGCCTCACTATTTTTTATCTGCATCTACTTACACATCGGACGCGGCCTGTACTACGGTTCATACATATTTAAAGAGACTTGAAACATTGGCGTAATCTTACTATTCTTGGTTATAGCTACTGCTTTCGTTGGGTATGTCCTGCCGTGAGGACAAATATCATTTTGAGGCGCCACAGTTATTACCAACCTTCTATCAGCTATTCCGTATTTAGGAGACTCTCTTGTCCAATGAATCTGGGGGGGCTTCTCAGTAGACAAGGCAACACTCACCCGATTTTTTGCATTTCACTTCCTGTTCCCATTCTTAATCGCAGGGACTAGCATTATTCACCTGCTCTTCTTACACCAAACCGGGTCAAACAACCCAACAGGTATCTCTTCTAACCAGGACAAAATCACCTTTCACCCATACTTTTCCTACAAAGATATATTAGGATTTCTACTCATGCTACTTATCTTAATATTAATCTCTCTACTCGCACCAAACCTTCTAGGAGACCCAGAAAACTTCACCCCAGCAAACTCCCTAGTCACCCCACCCCACATCCAGCCAGAGTGGTACTTCCTATTTGCTTACGCTATCCTACGATCTATCCCTAACAAACTTGGGGGAGTCGTCGCCCTTCTTGCATCCATCTTAATCTTAATGACCATACCCCTGCTCCACACATCAAAACAACGAAGCCTAACATTCCGCCCTACATCACAAATCTTATTCTGGGCCCTAGTAGCAAATACCCTGATCTTAACCTGAATTGGAGGTAAACCAGTCGAACCCCCATTTATCGAAGTCGGCCAAGCCGCCTCGATCCTTTACTTCTCACTGTTTATTATTCTCATCCCCCTAATCGGCCTATGAGAAAACAAGTTAATAAAATGATGCCAAGATAGTTTAAACAAAACATCGGTCTTGTAAGCCGAAGCCGAGGACTAACCCCCTCTCTTGGTAGGCACTTACCGCTAACACATATAAACCTATATGATTCCGGGCTCCGCCTAAATTAAACAACCGCTGAACGAGGCACTCACCCCTCACTATCCGGCTCGCCTAAATAAAATATCCATAAAACCCCTCCCAAAGACCCACTGGGTAATGCCACTCGTATTACTGGGTAATGCCACTCGTATTACTGGGTAATGCCACTCGTGTTACTGGGGCCCCACTATCCGGGCTCCGCCTAAATAAAATATCCATAAAACCCCTCCCAAAGACCCACCGGGTAATGCCACTCGTATTACTGGGTAATGCCACTCGTATTACTGGGTAATGCCACTCGTATTACTGGGTAATGCCACACGGATTTCCACCGCTAAGCAACTCACTCGCTCCATTTTTTCCGTTTAACCGAAAAACAAACAAAAGCTCCTTCAAGGGGGGAAGATTTTAACTTCCGCCACTGGCACCCAAAGCCAAAATTCTGGGCCTAAACTACCCCTTGACTTGTTTTACCGTTATTTTTGTAACGCGGAGACATACTATGTATAATAGTACATTCACCTACTTGCCAAACGCCTTTGTTTTGGTATTATTAGGACTTTTAACCTAACCCTCAGGCGAGAAACCAGCAACCCGCCCACCACGATACTCGTTTCGAAGTTTCAAGGACCTCAATTGTAGAGTGACTTTTTATTAATTATACTGGCAGCTGGTTACGAATCTATGGGCATTACCGTAGGCGTCCTATCATTTATCTTTAAGAGGCCTAGCATCTAAGTATCATTTAATTACTAGATGGCCCATGACAAGCATAACTGATCTAAATCACATCTTTGCCTTTTTTTTTCTCTGTGAAGTCAATCCCCCATAAAGTCTTGAGTCGGCGTTAAAAATTTAAATCTGAACATGAACTGCAAATGTAAAGGTGACAAATACAGAACCGCGGATTATATGTTTATGCTGTAAGGACATAACATTTATTTTCCTCTAAAGCAAGGGATATATTCTATTTCCTGTTTCCCCCCGGAGCTAGTTTTTCGAAGAATATATATTTTGAATATTATCTTATTTTATTTTGGATAACCCCCCCACCCCCAAATATACGTCTTATCAGTACAAGAAACTTCTTTAGCCAACCCCAAAGCTAAAGAGACCTATATACTTACGACATTAGATTTATACTAGAAAAATGCGATTTTTTATGAATTTAAACTTCTATATACAGTGTTACACTGTAA